AGAAGAAAAAGATTCCATGATAAGCAATCAGATAATTCACGAATCATTTAATCAAATTGCATCTCCGAGTTCGTCAAATTATTCATTGACGGAAAAAAAAACGAAGGATCTCGCTGATAGAACAAGTAAAATTCGAAATCAAATAAAAAGAATCTCAAAAGAGAAAAAAAAAGTAACTCCAAGAATAAATAATCTTAGTCCTAACAAAACAAATTCTAATGCTAAAAGGTTCGAAAAATGGCAAATATTAAAAAGAAGAAATGCTCGATTAATCTATAAATTCCCCCCTTTTTTTAAAATTTTCATTGAAAAAATCTACACAGATCTATTTTTATCTATCATTAATATTCCCAGAATAAATACAAAACTTTTTCTTAAAGTAACAAAAAAAATTATTGATAAATCGATTTACAATAATGAAAGAAAACAAGAAAGAATTAATAAAAAAAAGAAAACTCCAATTACATTTATTTCGACTATAAAAAAGCCATTTGATAATATTAGTAATATTAAAGAAAATTCACGTATTTTTTATGACTTATCCTACGTGTCACAAGCATATGTATTTTACAAATTATCACAAATTCAAATTAGGAACTCGGTAAGATCTGTTGTTCAATATCAAAGAATCCCCCCTTTTCTTAAGTCTAAAATAAAGGATTCTTTTGAAAGACAAGGAATGATTCATTCGAAATTAGCAAATAAAAAACTTCCAAGCTATGAAACGAATCAATGGAAAAACTGGTTAAAAGGACATTATCAATACCATTTATCTCAGATCGGATGGTCTAGATTAATACCAGAAAAATGGCGAAATAGAGTTCGCCAGCGTTGTATAGTTAAAAAGGAAAATTTAAGCAAACGGCATTCATATGAAAAAGACCAATTGGTTGGTTCCAAAAAAAAATCAGAAGTATATTTATTATCCAATGAAAAAATTAATTTTCGAAAATATTATAGATATAATCTTTTATTATATAAATTTATTAATTATGATAATAAAACGGAATGTTTTTTTTATAGATTTCCCTTTCAAGAAAATAAGAACCAAGAAATTTATTATACTTATAACAGGCCTAAAAAGGCCTTTTTTGATATACTGAGGAACATCCCTATTCAAAATGATCTAGGACAGGTTGATATTCCATATATGGAAAAATCGGCCGATAGAAAAAACTTTGATTGGAAATTTTTCAATTTTTATCTTAGCCAAAAAGCCGATATTGAGACCTGGATCATTATTGATACCAATAGGAATCAAAATACTCAAATTCCTACTAACAATTCTCAAATAATTTCTAAAAAAAATATTTTTTATCTTATGATTCCAGAAACCAATTCACCAAACCCCCACAAAGGATTTTTTGATTGGATGGGAATGAATGAAAAAATACTAAAGCGCCCCATATCGAATCTGGAATTTTGGCTCTTCCCAGAATTTGTGTTACTTTATAAGGCATATAAAACAAAACCTTGGTTTATACCAAGCAAATTACTTCTTTTAAATTTAAATAGTAGTGAAAATAAAAAGATTAATGAAAAGAAAAAGATTAATTTGTTGATAGCCTCGAATAAAAAGCATCGAAATCAAGAAGAAAAAGAACCCATAAGTCAAGGAGATCGTGGATCCGTTCTCTCACAACAAAAAGATATTGAAGATAATTATGCAAGCTTGGACATAAAAAAGGGGAAAAAGAGAAAACAATACAAAAGCAATACAGAAGCAGAACTAGATTTCTTCCTGAAACGTTATTTGGTTTTTCAATTGAAATGGTGCACAACTTTAAATCAAAGAATGATCAATAATATCAAGGCATATTGTCTTCTGCTTAGACTGATAGATCCAAAAAAAATGACTATAACCTCCATTCAAAAGAGAGAAATAAATTTGGATAGAATGCCGATTCAAAGTAATTTAACTCTTTCAGAATTAATGAAGAGGGGGGTATTGATTGTAGAACCACTTCGTTTGTCTGGAAAAAAAGATGGACAATTTATTATGTACCAAACCGTAGGTATTTCGTTGCTTCATAAGAGTAAGCATCAAATTAATCAAAAATATCAAGAGCAAAGATATGTTTCTAGGACAAATTTGGATGAAACAATTTCACCACATCAAAGAATAAATGAAAATAGAGACAAAAATCATTTTGATTTACTTGTTCCAGAAAATATTTTATCGTTTAAACGTCGTAGAAAAGCGAGAATTCTAATTTGTTTCAATTCAAAGAATGAAAATTATACATATAGAAATCCAGTATTTTGGAATAGAAAGAACATAAAAAACAGCAGCCGAGTTTCACATGACAATAATTATCTTGATAGAGAGAAAAATCAATTAATGAAATTAAAGTTCTTTCTTTGGCCTAATTATCGATTAGAAGATTTAGCTTGTATGAATCGTTATTGGTTTGATACCAATAATGGCAGTCGTTTCAGTATGTTAAGAATACATCTGTATCCGCGATTGAAATTCTGTGAATAATACAATTTTTCTATATATACCCTAAACCCTATTTCTATATACCCTATATAATCTATATTAATCTATATATAATATAGGGTATATGAAAGTAAACAAATATACAGATCACGTACTTTTCTTGTCTCACATTTCATTCTAGTATTCAATATGAAATGAATTATGAATAATATCTCAATTAGTTTTCCAAATGAATCAATAGAAACTTCTTAATTTTAGGTCTAAATTCTTCGATGCAAAAATGTACCAATCTTTTTCTATTCCTATCTAAATCCAATTTCCAATTCGATTGATTGGTTTGAATTCAGAAAGGAGTTATTTGGATTAAATTATTGTATATACCACATCAAAATTAATGGCATTATTATTACTTATACTTATTACTGATCGGTAAAATCCATATCTGTACAAGGGGAAAGGAGAGTTTTTTATGGTAAAAAATTCAGTAATTTCTATTTTTTCTCAAAAAGAAAATAAAGAAAATAGAGGGTCTGTTGAATTTCAAGTATTCAGTTTCACCACTAAGATAAGCAGACTTACTTCACATTTGGAATTGCACAAAAAAGACTTTTCATCTCAGAAAGGTTTGCGAAAAATTTTGGGAAAACGTCAACGACTACTAGCCTATTTGTCAAAAAGAAATAGAGGACGCTATAAAGAATTAATTGATGAGTTGGATATTCGAGAAATAAAAACTCGTTAATTTGAAGCATGATATCATTTGACGAGCTTAGTCTTGATGAGCTTAGTCGTTTAAATTTTGATGAATTTCTTTTTACTTTCAGCAATGCATGGAAGACTGACTCGGGAAAAACTTATGATTACACCAACTACAAGAAACGACCTCATGATAGTCAATATGGGCCCTCACCACCCATCAATGCACGGTGTTCTTCGACTAATCGTTACTCTCGACGGTGAAGATGTTATTGACTGTGAACCTATATTGGGTTATTTACATAGAGGAATGGAAAAAATTGCGGAAAATCGAACAATTATACAATATTTGCCTTATGTAACACGTTGGGATTATTTAGCTACTATGTTTACAGAAGCAATAACCGTAAACGGACCTGAACAGCTAGGCAATATTCAAGTACCTAAAAGGGCTAGCTATATTAGAGCTATTATGCTGGAGTTAAGTCGTATCGCTTCCCATTTGTTATGGCTTGGCCCTTTTATGGCAGATATTGGGGCACAGACCCCCTTTTTCTATATTTTGCGAGAACGAGAATTGATATATGACTTATTCGAAGCTGCTACCGGTATGCGCATGATGCATAATTATTTTCGTATCGGAGGAGTCACTGCTGATCTACCTCATGGCTGGATAGATAAATGTTTAGATTTTTGCGATTATTTTTTAACTGGGGTTGCTGAATATCAAAAGCTTATTACACGAAATCCTATTTTTTTAGAACGAGTTGAAGGCGTAGGTATTATTGGCGGAGAAGAAGCATTAAATTGGGGTTTATCGGGGCCAATGCTACGAGCTTCCGGAATACAATGGGATCTTCGTAAAGTTGATCGTTATGAGTGTTATGACGAATTTAATTGGGAGATTCAATGGCAAAAAGAAGGAGATTCATTAGCTCGTTATTTAGTACGAATCGGCGAAATGACAGAATCCATAAAAATTATCCAACAGGCCCTGGAAGGAATTCCAGGGGGGCCCTATGAGAATTTAGAAAGCCGGCGCTTTGATAGAATAAAAGACCCTGAATGGAATGATTTTGAATATCGATTTATTAGTAAAAAACCTTCTCCAACTTTTGAATTATCCAAGCAAGAACTTTATGTAAGAGTCGAAGCACCAAAAGGAGAATTGGGAATTTTTCTGATCGGAGATCAGAGTGTTTTTCCTTGGAGATGGAAAATCCGACCGCCGGGGTTTATCAACTTGCAAATTCTTCCGCAGTTAGTTAAAAGAATGAAATTGGCTGATATTATGACGATACTAGGTAGTATAGATATCATTATGGGAGAAGTTGATCGTTGAAATGATAATTGATATAACAGAAATAGAAGCTATTCATTCTTTTTTCAGATTGGAATCCTTAAAAGAAGTTTATGGGCTCGTATGGATGCTTGTCCCTATTTTCATTCTTGTATTAGGAATCACACTGGGTGTACTAGTAATTGTTTGGTTAGAAAGAGAAATATCTGCAGAGATACAGCAACGTATTGGACCCGAATATGCAGGTCCTTTGGGAATGCTTCAAGCTTTAGCAGATGGTACAAAACTACTTTTCAAAGAAAATCTTCTTCCGTCTAGAGGAGATACTCGTTTATTCAGTATTGGTCCATCCATAGCAGTCATATCCATTTTACTAAGTTATTCAATAATTCCTTTTAGCTATCGCTTTATTCTAGCTGATCTTAGTATTGGTGTTTTTTTATGGATCGCCGTTTCAAGTCTTGCTCCCGTTGGATTACTTATGTCAGGCTATGGATCAAATAATAAATATTCCTTTTTAGGTGGATTAAGGGCTGCTGCTCAATCAATTAGTTATGAAATACCATTAACTCTATGTGTATTATCAATATCTCTACGTGTGATTCGGTAAGACATAAAAATTCCTCCATTTCTTTTCTTTCTAAGAAGAAAGTTAAATGATTTGAATATCTATTTTTTTATTCATCATTAGGTTGATGAATTAAACCAGATAGTTATATGAGTGAAATAAAACGGCTTCTAAATTTGCTGTTAAAGGAATTCAATCTCATTTCCTATGTACAAGAATTAAGTGAAAGTAAACATAAGCAGTCAAGGCTGTTTACCCCAAGATTGGCTGATTAGTCATCATGGCTTGAAGCGGGTTTAAAAGATCAATTGTATGGGTTTTTTTTTATACTATTACCATAGAGGTATTACCCTAATGAGAGATTCAAAAAAAAATAAGTGGATGGTTAGGAAGACCAAGATACACAAAGGATTAGTAATGGAGATTCTTTAAATTATCCAATAGGATATTTTTTTATAGAAAAGTAATTCGAATTGGGGCTTTAAGTTGGTAGAAATGATTAAGAAGTACTCCCCATGATTTCGATCCAGAGTATGTTCCTGTCCACTGATTAAGTAAATAACTATCAAAACGAAGAAATCTTTTACTTTTGATAATACGAATAATGCCTCTTTTTCTGAGAAAGGAGAATAGGAACGAAATAAAATTCTTGTTATGTAATGCAATGTCTAAATGCTTTTTCGTAATCAAAAATGAGAAAAAGATAGGTTGAAATATCTATGTGATATTCCTCTAAAAATTATTTTTTTCATTCAAGGGTAAAGTTTTTAATTAACAAAGAAAAATGAAAATTTTTAAAATATGAGATCAATTCCGAAGCACTTTTTTATTATTTTATTATAAATCTAGCAGACAGAATTCCATTAGTCTAATTATAGGCCTTAGGATAAGAATTTGATTCTCTATCGATCTTACAAACACATCAACAAATACATCAAGATAAATAAAGTTGAAAGGTTCTTATATTGATTTGTGACCTATGAGGAGCCGTATGAGGTGAAAATCTCATGTACGGTTCTGTAATAGTGACGAGAACAGTGATGTTATTGTCGACTATGATTATCTAACAGTTTAAGTACAGTTGATATAGTTGAAACACAATCAAAATATGGTTTTTGGGGATGGAATTTGTGGCGTCAACCTATAGGGTTTATCATTTTTCTAATTTCTTCTCTAGCCGAGTGTGAGAGATTACCTTTTGATTTACCAGAAGCAGAAGAAGAATTAGTAGCTGGTTATCAAACCGAATATTCAGGTATAAAATTTGGCTTATTTTATGTTGCTTCGTATCTAAATCTACTAGTTTCTTCGTTATTTGTAACAGTTCTTTACTTGGGGGGTTGGAATCTTTCTATTCCAAACCTGTTTAGTCCTGAAATTTTTGACATAAATAAAAGAGGGAAAGTTTTTGTAACAATAATAGGTATCTTTATTACACTGGCTAAAACTTATTTGTTCTTGTTTATTTCTATTGCAACAAGATGGACGTTACCAAGACTAAGAATGGACCAACTATTAAATCTTGGATGGAAATTTCTTTTACCTATTTCTTTAGGTAATCTATTATTAACAACTTCGTTCCAGCTTCTTTCACTGTAAAGGAATAGAATATTCTTCATAACTTGTCTCAAACAAGAGAAAGAAACCAGTAAACTTATTTATAGATATTCAGATATGTTCCCTATGCTAACTCGGTTCTTGAACTCTAGTCAACAAACAATACGAGCTGCCAGGTATATTGGTCAAGGTTTCATGATTACCCTGTCCCACGCGAATCGTTTACCTGTAACTATTCAATACCCCTACGAAAAATTGATTACATCAGAACGTTTCCGAGGTCGAATCCACTTTGAATTTGATAAATGCATTGCTTGTGAAGTATGTGTTCGTGTATGCCCTATAGATCTACCCGTTGTAGATTGGAAATTTCAAACTGATATTCGAAAAAAACGATTACTTAATTACAGTATTGATTTTGGAATTTGTATATTTTGTGGTAATTGTGTTGAGTATTGTCCAACAAATTGTTTATCAATGTCCGAAGAATATGAGCTTTCTACTTATAATCGTCATGAATTGAATTATAATCAAATTGCTTTAGGCCGGTTACCTGTATCAATAATTGAAGATTACACAATTCGAACAATTTCTTCGAATTTATCTCAACTAAACAATGTATAAAACTCTTGATTCGCAAAACATTTAAAAATTCAAAAAAAAATAGCTTTTAGATTTTTTTGCAGTTAAAGGAATGAGGTTTTTGCTTGGTCAATACAAAAGAACGATTGGTTCGTAAGGGTCGTGGCTTTATTTTCATTTAAAATCAATTTTTATTCGAATAATGTAATATTTAATAATATAAAGATAAAGTTTTAACCTTTGCTTTCGAGAATAGATAAAAGTAATCCTGTACTTACATCAATCCAAATCACCTCCATTCAAATTGAATTCAATTAAGAAGTATCTTAAAAATAGGATAAATTTTTCCTGGTC